TTAATTGGTTAGCATAATATCTAATAAATAGAAAATCGAATAGTAGATAATCTGTTATGAAAGAAAGAAAACATTCTTTGAAGAATCAAGATTCGTAACCAATCCTTGCCTTATTTGTTGGATTAGGTCTAACTTTCTTGACTAAACTGCAAGAGTGGAACTTTACGAGATGAAATAGGGAAAGACAGAAGATAAAACTTAAAAGGATAATTGAAGTGACTCGTCTTCGAATCAACTTTGGTTGGGGGTTCGAAAAAGGAATAAAAATAAAGTAAATTCAAGGAGGAGCTTTCCTTTTTTTAAGGGGCCCCTCGGGGGGTCGTGGAATGCTTTTCTTCTCCTCTTATTCCATATGGAATACAATCAGTTAAAATAAGAAGGAATAGGGGAATATTCGACCGTTTCAATTCTTTATTTATCTTTTATTCCAAAATTCTCCCGAAAATCCAATTTCATTTTTCAATGGGGTTAGATGATCTAGTTCTTAATATTATTACTTTACTCAATTGACAGATTCCACAACAAATCTCTTGATTCGGAATTAGGGACTCATGTCGCATCTGATGAATCGATTCTCTTTTACACTTCTGTATCTCACTCGATCTTGTTTTTTAGTATTATCTAAAATAACCGATGAATTCTGAATTTTCCATAACTTAGGTAAGTGCTTTACCAACATATGTAGTGTAGTAAAAAAATAAATGGAATTTAACCCTTTCATGCTTACTATAACTAGTTATTTCGGTTTTCTACTGGCTGCTTTAACTATAACCCCAGCTCTATTTATTGGTTTGAACAAGATACGTCTTATTTGAAATGAATTGAATGAATAAGTCAGAAAAGCAAAATCTTTCTTTTGAATTCCTGGTATTCTACGACTCTTTTCCACACTAATTACCAATTCTTTTCTTGGTCATTGAGATTCGTGGATAATTTAGACTACTATTTAGGGATAGATCGTACCTCTTTTTTTTATCCCCTCGAACAAATCGAAATGATTGAAGTTTTTCTATTTGGAATCGTCTTAGGCCTAATTCCTATTACTTTAGCGGGATTATTCGTGACTGCGTATTTGCAATACAGGCGTGGGGATCAGTTGGATCTTTGATTGAGTAATATTTCTTTTTTGATTGACCTCCTCCAGACCAGAGAGGAGGTCAAATTGGAGTTGCAATTCAACTTTGTTTTGTTAAGTTATTTTACTCTGCTTCGACATAAGATAGATGGAATCACGCTCTGTAGGATTTGAACCTACGACATCGGGTTTTGGAGACCCGCGTTCTACCGAACTGAACTAAGAGCGCTTTCATTCAAAAAGAAAACCCTTTTCTACTCCTAACGTGTCTCACGTACGTATAGTATCCACAAATTCAAGTTATACCCACTTTAATTGATCCCCTCGCTACTGCCCATAAAGAAGAAAGAAGTAATAGGTAGGGATGACAGGATTTGAACCTGTGACATTTTGTACCCAAAACAAACGCGCTACCAAGCTGCGCTACATCCCTTTTCCAAATTGTTGTACAATGCCATTGTACACAATTCCTGTCTTGTTTTCCACATCGTAATTTTCTTCTCTTTCTCTATCTATATAGAACCTTCTTGTCATTTCTTCTTTTTGGTCTCATATAATCAAGTCAAGGAATGGTATACATCTAAAATCGAATCTAATTTCACCTATAAAAGAAAGATTACTATTCCTTGGTAATGTATAGGAAGAAGAGGTCATCTTTTTCTTTTTTAGGGATAGGAAAATCTCGTCTATACGGTTCATTCTATATAGAATATTGATTTTGTTTTTTTAGTTAGGAATTTCGCCTAAACAAAAGAAATACAAAAGATCTTGGGCAAGAGTATCTGATCATATATGTATTCCAATAAGGAAGGAGGATTTTCAATGCGGGATATAAAAACATATCTCTCTGTAGCACCCGTGCTAAGTACTCTATGGTTTGGGGCTTTAGCAGGTTTATTGATAGAAATTAATCGTTTATTCCCAGATGCTTTGTCATTCCCTTTTTTTTAATTCTAGTTATTGCTATGCGAGGAATTCTTCGTGACATGACGAAAATTTTCCCTTTTTCAATCCTTTTTTTTTTAGTATAGGAAGGAAAAAGAAAGAAAAGATGGATTGGGTTGAACCTCAGAGTCATGAAAAATTCGGTAAATCCCATTTTGGAAAACAGAAATTCAATTAAAAGCGGTATCCAAGCTAAGTCAGGCCTCAGAAATCAGAGCATAGAAAGAGGCTGGGCTGGCTACTTAAATGAAAGGATTTCGAAGCAAAATCCTTGCTAATTCGACAAGGATTGTATTCTTTAATTATTTCTCCATTTTTTATTACTTAATTTAAGAATTTCCAAAATTTTTTATTCTAATGGATTTTATTCTTCTTCTTCGGATTCAAAATAGAAGAATAAAAGAATAAGTAGAAGAATTAAGTTAAGTCAATCCAAAAAAGAAAGGAGGTTCATGGCCAAGGGGAAAGATGTTAGAATCAGACTTATTTTGGAATGTATCAGTTGTGTTCGAAAAGGTGCCAATAAGGAATCGACGGGGATTTCTAGATATAGTACTCAAAAGAATCGCCACAATACACCTGGACAATTAGAATTCAAAAAATTTTGTCGTTATTGTCGCAAGCATACGACTCATGGCGAAATAAAAAAATAGGAGCATCGTGTGTTCGATCTTTCCAAAGAACAGATTTAATATATAGAACATAGATAGAATACAAAATACAAATCAACTCATTTGATTTCAGGTAGATATTATTTCATATGTATAGAGGGTATTCATATACTATATATGAATCAAATAATATATGGACCAAAGAAAGACTACTTCTTCTGGATCCAAAATTAATAAAATAAAGAAATCCATTTTTTTCCAATTTTTTAATAAAGAATAAATCATGTATACATCTAAACAACCTTTTCATAAATCTAAGCAACCCTTTCGTAAATCCAAGCAAACTTTTCAAAAATCCAAGCAAACTTTTCGTAAGTCCAAGCAAACTTTTCGTAAATCCAAACAACCTTTTCGTAAATCCAAACAAACTTTTCGTAGGCGTCCTCGGATTGGCCCGGGGGATCCAATTGATTATAGAAACATGAGTTTAATTAATCGATTTATTAGTGAACAAGGAAAAATATTATCGAGACGAATAAATAGATTAACCTTGAAACAACAACGATTAATTACTCTTGCTATAAAACAGGCTCGTATTTTATCTTTCTTACCATTTCGTAACTATGAGAATGAGAAGCAATTTCAAGCCCAGTCAATTTCAATAATTACTGGTCCTAGACCCAGAAAAAATAGACATATTCCTCAATTAACGCAAAAGTTCAATTCCAATCGAAACTTAAGAAACTCCAACCAGAATTTAAGAAACAACAATCGGAACTTAAGTTCCGATTGTTGATGTTTTATTCGAAAGGGCCAGACCTATATATAAGGAAAGTAATCCAGTTTTGATTCTTGTGTTTGTTATAAGAAAGAAAAATGGGGAAGAATAAATAGTTTTTTTATTTATTGCAACATGCTCGTTGATTCTTACCACTTAATCTTAATTTATTGTATCTTCCCGGAGTTCCCTCTCCGGGAATTCGGTTTTAATTATTCCTGTATATTACCTTTTTATCCATTTAATTGATGATCTTTATTTTATTGGAAATCGTGTAAAGATTATTTGGATTTGATACAGCTACTTGTGCAAGCATTTTACGATTAAGAATCAATTCCTTCTTGTACAGATTGTGTATTAATTTACTATAACTATTGAATACTTTATATATCCGCGTTGCTGCGTTTATCCGAGTGATCCACAAACGACGAAAATCCCTCTTTTGCCTGCCTCTATCTCGATGAGAGGAAACAAAAGCTCTTCTTACTTGTTGAGTAATCATTCGATTAAGTCTTAAATGAGCCCCTCTAAAGTTTGAGGCAAATGAACGCATTTTTGTTCGTCGTCTCCGAGCTATATATCCTCGCGGAACTCTGGTCATTGAATCAAATTAACCTTAATGAATAACTAATGATTTCTCTTCTTTTAGCCATCCTTTTTCCCATTAATAACAAAACGAATTATTCCGATATATAAAATATTAATTCCAATGGCTTTTGCTACTGTAACCTTCCCAACCACGATTTTTTATTCTATTCCCTTCAGTTATTTCGCATAGAAATAACAAATTCTAACGATACTCAAAAAAATAGTGGGTTCCATCGTTTCTATGGTTCCCTTTTAAACGGTGAGGCCCTCTCTATACACCGGAGCCCTTTCTTTCATTTCATCAAAAGGTATTGTGAACTTGTATAGTTCACATTCTTTGGCTCTACCTATCCATTATAGAGTAAATAGCTCTTTTCACAATAAGAGTTATCCATACAGTGACGGCATTTAATTATGAAAGTTGGCTAAGTAGCTGACCCTGTTAGTCCGTTCTTTTAAGATAAAGGAGCATAAGCCTTTTTCTTTTTATTACTATTTCCTCCGCTTAATGGATAACCATTCTCTACCAATGGGGGAATTGCTTCTTATTTCCAATTTAGATGATTGGATTTGCACCAAAGGAAACCAGAAATTCCATATTACCATAGAAATCTAGGATAGAGCTTCTCTATCCTATTCATTGGTACCGATCATGGATACTTCCAAAATTGTCTTATTTGTTTGAACTCATGATCTGAACGAGTCACACATACACCCTAGCACATGTTCCTCGACGCTGAGGACATCCCTTAAGCGCGGCCGATTTTCTAGCATTTCGTATTGGCTGTCTTGCGTTTCTAATAAGTTGTTTAACCGTTGGCATGTCGTATGTATATAGAAAAAAAGGATTGGTTTAGATCGATCTTAACCTGATGATTGATCATCATGAAGTATTTCTATTTTCTATTAAATCGCAGAAAACCTGAATTTAGGTTTGAAATAAATTTACAAGAAATGCGACCACTACCAATCCTTAAACATTTCCGGAAACCACACTGGATCAGTATCGCAGTGCTCGTCAATCATTTCATCCCCTACAATATCGACAAGTCCATAAGCTTTGGCTTCGTCTGCTGACATAAAAACATCCCTTTCCATGTCTTCGGATACAACCCAAAAAGGCTTGCCTGTTCTTAGTGCATAAACCCTTGTGATCATTTCGCGAACTTTGTGTAACTCTTCCACTTCTAGTAAAAATTCTGGTGTCCTTGCCCGATAATAAGCACTAGCAGGTTGGTGAAGCATAATCCTCGCGTGAGGGAATGCTATACGCTTGGTGGGTTCTCCTCCAAGCAGAATGAAGGATGCCATGGACGCAGCTATTCCGAGGCATATTGTATATATATCTGGTGTCACCGTTTGCATCGTATCAAAAATTGCCATTCCTGAGATTAGCCACCCGCCTGGGGAGTTTATAAACAAAAAAATATCGCTAATTCCATCTTCTATACTGAGATATACCATGAGACCTGTAATATGATTCGTGATCTCGCAACGAATCTCTTGACCTAAAAAAAGTGTCCTTTCTCGATACATAACATTGTATAAGTCAACCCAAGTCGCTTCTTCATCTCCGGGAATCCGGTAAGGTACTTTTGGAACACCAATGGGCATATTAGATTAATATTATTAAATTTAAGTAAGAAAACTATACTTTAATATGGAAACGTAAGAATGGAAGAGAAAGAAAGAATCCGCAGTTTATTGTCTTTTTTTTTTCTTATTCTATATGAATACTATAGATTCTATTAATACGTAGATTGAAATAATACATAGATTGAAAGGTTATATCTATAAGGAAGGTAAGACAGATTGAATAAAGAAAAAAGAATCGGTGATTGGAATGATAAACAAAGAGGGATAGGGATCTATTCTTCGTTTTTTTTTCCAAATAGGCCAAGCTACCCATTGCATATTGGCACTTATCGAGTATAGAATAGATCTGCTTCTCTTTCTTCTTACGAACAGAATTGACTTCTTATTTTTAATGGAATGAAATAAATATTCACGCTTTCTGACACAGAATCCCCTAGAGGGGTTAGGTACATAGGATATGGATAGTCTTTTCCAATGCGATAAAATAAAGCGACATCGTGTCTATTTTTCTTTGCTAAAGGGGTATTTCCATGGGTTTGCCTTGGTATCGTGTTCATACTGTTGTATTGAATGATCCGGGTCGATTGCTTTCGGTGCATATAATGCACACAGCTCTAGTTTCTGGTTGGGCCGGCTCGATGGCTTTATACGAATTAGCGGTTTTTGATCCCTCTGATCCTGTTCTGGATCCAATGTGGAGACAAGGTATGTTCGTCATTCCCTTCATGACTCGTTTAGGAATAACCAATTCGTGGGGTGGTTGGAGTATTTCAGGAGGAACTGTAACGAATCCGGGTATTTGGAGTTATGAAGGTGTGGCAGGTGCGCATATTGTGTTTTCTGGCTTGTGTTTCTTGGCAGCTATCTGGCATTGGGTATATTGGGACCTAGAAATATTCTGTGATGAGCGGACGGGAAAACCCTCTTTGGATTTGCCCAAGATCTTTGGAATTCATTTATTTCTTGCAGGGGTGGCTTGCTTTGGCTTTGGCGCATTTCATGTAACGGGTTTGTATGGTCCTGGGATATGGGTGTCCGATCCTTATGGACTAACTGGAAAAGTACAAGCTGTAAATCCAGCGTGGGGTGTAGAAGGTTTTGATCCTTTTGTTCCGGGGGGAATAGCTTCTCATCATATTGCTGCGGGTACATTGGGCATATTAGCGGGCCTATTCCATCTTAGTGTCCGTCCGCCTCAACGTCTATACAAAGGATTACGTATGGGCAATATTGAAACTGTACTTTCCAGTAGTATCGCTGCTGTTTTTTTTGCAGCTTTCGTAGTTGCCGGAACTATGTGGTATGGGTCAGCAACTACCCCAATCGAATTATTTGGGCCTACTCGTTATCAGTGGGATCAGGGATACTTTCAGCAAGAAATATATCGAAGAGTTAGCGATGGATTAGCCGAAAATCTTAGTTTATCAGAAGCTTGGTCTAAAATTCCCGAAAAATTAGCCTTTTATGATTATATTGGTAATAATCCGGCAAAGGGGGGATTATTCAGAGCAGGCTCAATGGACAATGGGGATGGAATAGCTGTTGGATGGTTAGGACATCCCGTCTTTAGAGATAAAGAAGGGCGCGAGCTTTTTGTACGCCGTATGCCTACTTTTTTTGAAACATTTCCGGTTGTTTTGGTAGATGAAGAGGGAATTGTGAGAGCGGACGTTCCTTTTAGAAGAGCAGAATCCAAATATAGTGTTGAACAAGTAGGCGTAACGGTGGAGTTCTATGGTGGCGAACTTAATGGTGTAAGTTATTCTGATCCTGCTACTGTAAAAAAATATGCGAGGCGTTCCCAATTAGGGGAAATTTTTGAATTAGATCGGGCTACTTTGAAATCGGATGGTGTTTTTCGCAGCAGTCCAAGGGGTTGGTTCACTTTTGGTCATGCTACCTTTGCTTTGCTCTTCTTTTTCGGACACATTTGGCATGGCGCTAGAACCTTGTTCCGAGATGTTTTTGCTGGTATTGATCCAGACTTGGATGCTCAAGTGGAATTTGGAACATTCCAAAAAGTTGGAGATCCAACTACAAGGAGACAGGCAGTCTGATACCACATTGCTATGGTATCTTTCATCTCTCTTTTTTGATTTGACATGGGAAACATCTCCCATCCTTTCTTTGACTCTTTTTCTTTCTTTATATGGGAAATGATCCCAAATGACAAATGAATAGGTGTGGAAGTTATAATTGTAAATAAACCACGATCGAATCTATGGAAGCATTGGTTTATACGTTCCTTTTAGTTTCGACTTTAGGGATAATTTTTTTCGCTATCTTCTTCCGAGAACCACCTAAGGTTCCGACTAAAAAAATGAAATAATTTCATTGAAGTAAGAAGTCTCCCCATCTGGGAGACTTCTTACTTCAATTAGTCCCCGTGTTCTTCGAATGGATCTCTTAATTGTTGAGAGGGTTGCCCAAACGCGGTATATAAGGCATACCCAGTAAAGCTTACAAGTAAACCAGATATGGAGATGGCGACTAAAGTTGCTGTTTCCATTTTTATAGAATTTCAAGATTACAATGGATCTACGAAAAGATCGTGTATTTACAACTACAACGGAATAGTATACAAAGTCAACACCAATGATTAAATAGAATTTATGGCTACACAAACCGTTGAAGATAGTTCTAGACCTGGGCCAAGACGAACTCGCGCAGGTAGTTTATTGAAACCCTTGAATTCGGAATATGGGAAAGTAGCTCCGGGTTGGGGGACTACTCCTTTTATGGGGGTCGCAATGGCTTTATTCGCGATATTCCTATCTATCATTTTAGAAATTTATAATTCTTCTGTTTTACTGGACGGAATTTTAATGAATTAGGTTTCTACTAACTAAAACTACGAAGTCATAGTTTTTCCATCCAAAAAAGCCTTTCTACTTTAAGCTCTACATTTCTAGACATTCTGGTAGTTCGACCGTGGAATTTTTTTGTTTCGGTATCTCTGGAATATGAGTGTGTGACTTGTTAGAATTGATCCTATTGATAATACATAGAAAGGGCCTGTTATCTCTATCAAGATGATTCTAATTCGTCGGATATTTATTATTTATTCTAGTATCTGGAACACGAAATAGATAGAGTGGATCAAGAAAAAAAAATGGAACTATGATTCATACTCACTATTCAGACCTCGCAACCAGACTGAAAAAAATTCAAGTAGTTTTTAATAAAAAAAGAAAATGTCTTCCTTCCAAATTTGTTTGCCCAAAAGACAACTTTTTTTTTTCTCTTGATTTTGTCGAGTTATTACACCGATTCAATAAATGATCATCAAGCGGTTCTTATTCGAAGAACCCTTGCCTTTTGTTTAGCTTGAGACTCAATCATCGTGGCTCTAGTATGAATCTAAGGTTTTAATTGAACTGATTCATAGGATCGCAACAAGATAATTTCTATCAGAAAACTACTAGAATTTTTGCTTTATTTATTTACTAGTAAAACAAAACAAGAGTAAATCCGCATTACGCAAAAAAAAAAGAAATCCAAAATAGGGAAGAGAAAAGTCAAGAGGCCTCTAATGACCAACATAAGGCAAAGAAAGGAAGACAGATGAGCCAACTTGAGATTTTTTGGCATTATCATCATAAAGAATAAATTCTGGATTTTTCTTATTTCATATCTTCAAGGCAAATCGACCCAATCCAGTGGCTGATGAAGTTTTGAACCCTTTTTTTCTAATATCCGTTGAAAATTTGTGTGTTTCTGCTTGAGCCGTACGAGATGAAATTTTCATATACGGTTCTCGGAGGGGGACTCGGGTTAGTTACCTATCTCAATAAAGTATATGATTGGTTTGAGGAACGTCTTGAGATTCAGGCAATTGCGGATGATATAACTAGTAAATATGTTCCTCCTCATGTCAACATATTTTATTGTTTAGGGGGAATTACACTTACTTGTTTTCTAGTACAAGTCGCTACAGGTTTTGCTATGACTTTTTACTACCGCCCAACCGTTACAGAGGCTTTTTCCTCGGTTCAATACATAATGACCGAGGCCAACTTTGGTTGGTTAATCCGATCAGTTCATCGATGGTCAGCAAGTATGATGGTTCTAATGATGATCCTGCACGTATTTCGTGTGTATCTCACAGGTGGATTTAAAAAACCCCGCGAATTAACTTGGGTCACAGGTGTGGTTTTGGCTGTATTGACTGCATCGTTTGGTGTAACTGGTTATTCTTTGCCTTGGGATCAAATTGGTTATTGGGCAGTCAAAATTGTGACAGGTGTACCTGAAGCGATTCCGGTAATAGGATCGCCTTTAGTGGAGTTATTGCGTGGAAGTGCTAGTGTGGGCCAATCCACTTTGACTCGTTTTTATAGTTTACATACTTTTGTACTGCCTCTGCTTACTGCCGTATTTATGTTAATGCACTTTCCAATGATACGTAAGCAAGGTATTTCGGGTCCTTTATAGGGAAGGCATATCATAGAGAAAGATAATTCTAATTCTCATATATCATATCGGGTAGGTTGTGGTATTTCATTGCTACAAACATGGGTTATTGTAAAATAAGACATGTCATTTGGATACTTTTCTTCAACTCCGAAGTATTTTGATACAAATAGTTGAAGTTAATTTTACGAAAGAAAATAAGGCGGATTATGGGAGTGTGTGACTTGAATTATTGATTTGGCCATGCAGATAAAGAATTGGATCTGCCACATTAGAATTCACAACTAAAGGTGTCTCCGCATCCAATCAACACGTAAGTCCCCTATCTAGGAAGGATAGGCTGGTTCACTTGAGGAGAATATTTTCTATGATCATACCCCGACCATGTCATCCATGAACAGGCTCCGTAAGATCCCATAGAGTAGAAATGGAATAAGTCATATCACATGATCTAATTCTCTATTTATTACACTTACTTTTTTATTATAGTATGGAAATGCATTCATTTTCTTTGCATCGATTGCGATCCGCAATACTATCGGAGTAAAAGAAGGTATCTAAGGAAGAACGTAGGCTAGACTTTTGGATTTTTTATTAGTAACAAGTAAATACTTTGTTTGGACGTAAGAAATTTGCGATATTGAGGGGATAAACACCAACTAATCAAGAGACATGAGACAATCCACAAAGCAATTGATCATGATCAATTTTGCAAGCCCACTTGGATATTGAGCATTTACCCATAAGAATAGGATTCTTTTCAATGAGTAGTTGTAGGTGCAACTTCGGAAAAGAGAATCTGATAAAGCTTTTCTTACCTAGAGTCATTGAGTCATTATATACCTTATTCTATTATGGATCTTCCACGGTCTTTTTTCTTTCATTCTTGCTCGAGCCGGATGATGAAAAATTCTCATGTCCGGTTCCTTTGGGGGATGGATCCTAAAGAATTCACCTATCCCAATAACAAAGAAACCTGACTTAAATGATCCTGTATTAAGAGCAAAATTAGCTAAAGGGATGGGACATAATTATTACGGGGAACCCGCGTGGCCCAACGATCTTTTATATATTTTTCCAGTAGTAATTCTAGGTACTATTGCATGTAATGTAGGTTTAGCGGTTCTTGAGCCGTCAATGATTGGTGAACCGGCGGATCCGTTTGCAACTCCTCTGGAAATATTACCCGAGTGGTACTTCTTTCCCGTGTTTCAAATACTCCGTACAGTACCCAATAAGTTATTGGGCGTTCTCTTAATGGTTTCTGTGCCAACGGGCTTATTGACAGTACCCTTTCTAGAGAATGTCAATAAATTCCAAAATCCATTTCGTCGCCCAGTAGCTACGACAGTTTTTTTAATCGGTACTGCGGTAGCTCTTTGGTTAGGTATTGGAGCAACATTACCCATTGAAAAATCCTTAACTTTAGGTCTTTTTTAGGGATTTTGCAGGTTGATTCATTCAACCGTGAAGTACCGTGCATAGGTATCTAGGAAATAGTTACTTCCAAGTGAATCTTCCCTAGATACCTAAAATCCATTTTATTATGATCCATTTCGCGAAAATATAGATTGTGCCAAAGATGCAAAATTGTTTTCTTTTTTTTTTATTCTAACTCGAAAAGGAAGAAGAGGAAAAAATTGCAATGGATTTAAAACGAGAACTTATTCTTAGGTAAATCAATTGGGAGATGCTTCTTTAGAGTGTCCCATATCTGTTTTCCATCTTCCATACGAAAACTGTCAATTCTCATAAGATCTTCCTCAGTCTTACTCAAAAGGTCCAATAGTGTATGTATATTGGCCCTTTTGAGACAATTATACGTTCTAGAAGGCAATTCTAATTGATCAATAAAAATACAATTCAATGGAATTCCTTTTTTGTTTTTCTTTAGATTAGTTAATTTTTTTTGAAAGGTTAAAAGGGGTGGAGTAAACCTGTTTTTATTTTCTTCGAAACTAGTGCCCTCTTCCTCCGCGTGTAGAAAAGGAAGAAATAAATCAATCAAATTACGAGAAGCCTCATAAAGCGCTTCCTTAGGGGTTAAACTTCCATTCGTCCATATTTCTAGAAAAAGTATCTCGTGTTTTTCATTTCCATTCCCACAATAAAAAATACTATAATTCACATTTCGAACAGGCATGGATACAGCATCTATGGGATAACTTCCATCTTGAGAGTTCTTTCTGAGTTCCGTGTGATATCCGCGATCTCTCTTGATCTGTAACTCAATACAGAAATCAATGGGCTCTGTCAAGTTAGCTATAGGTTGTGCCATATCAACGATCTCTACGGAAGGGGGTAAGATGATATCTTGAGCAGTTATGTATCTAGGACCTTTGACACAAATTGATGCGTCTCTAACTCCATAGAGATTACTTCTCAATACAATTTCTTTCAAATTTAGTAAAATTTCTTGTACGGATTCTTCAATACCTGCTATTGTAGAATATTCGTGTGGCACGCTCCCAAATTTTGCACGTGTGATACATGTTCCTTCTATTTCTCCAAGTAAAGCTCTTCGCAAGGCAATACCGACGGTATCCGCTTGACCTTTTCTAAGCGGGGACAAAATGAAACGACCATAATAAAGACGCTTACTATCTACTCTTGATTCAACACACTTCCACTGTAGTGTTTGAGTGGATCCTGCTACCTCCTCTCGAACCATAATAGACTAGTATTATTATTTGATCATTGAATCGTTTATTTCTCTTGAAAGCGGTTTAATTCTTTTACAGACGTCTTTTTTTAGGAGGTCGACATCCATTATGCGGCATAGGTGTTACATCGCGTATACAACTTAATCGTACACCACTTTTAGCAATGGCTCGTAATGCGGCATCTCTTCCACTACCAGCACCCTTTACCATAACTTCTGCTCGTTGCAAACCCACTGTACGAATAGCATCTACTGCTGTTCTTTGACCAGCATAGGGTGATGCTTTTCTTGAGCTTTTGAATCCACAAGTACCCGCGGAGGACCAGAAAACCACCCGACCCTGCGGGTCTGTAACAGTTATAATGGTATTGTTGAAACTAGCTTGAACATGAATAACTCCTTTTGTTATTCTACGTGCACTCTTCCGTAAACTAAAACGCGCATTCCTACGCAAACCAATCCGCACTTTCCTACGTGAACCAATTTTTGGTATAGCTTTTGTCATATTTTATTATCTCATAAATATGAGTTAGAAATAACAAAAAGAAAAAAAGATACAAAGATATCCGTTTCAGGGTAAAATATATCCTTTACTTTAATTATTTTATTTGGAATTTGGACATTTCCGCGGGTACTTTTTTTACTTTTTAGAAAGTAAAGTTCTTTTTCGAAAGATTACCCCTGTCTTTGTTTATGCTTCGGGTTGGAACAAATGACTCTAATTCGTCCACGCCTACGAATCAGTCGACATTTTGTACAAATTTTACGAACAGAAGCTCTTATTTTCATATTTCCGTATTCCTTTCTTAAACTATGAATCTAATCTTTGGAAAAAATAAGTCTCTTCACTTGAATTTTGGAACTTTGAATTTATTACCCTAGAAAAAAAAAAGAAAAACCTAATTCTTTGAATCTTTGGTATCCTTCAAATCTTCGGTATCCTTCGAGTCTTCGGTACGCTTCGAATCCTTATGGGGAAGTCTATAAATTATACGTCCCTTGCTTGAATCATAACGACTTACTTCAATTTTGACCCTATCCCCCATCAGTATTCGTATAGAACTAGACCGGATCTTTCCTGAAATATAGCCCAGAATGATGGTGTCATTCTCTAGGCGAACGCGGAACATTCCGTTGGGTAGGGCTTCCGTAACTAAACCTTCGAAAGTGACTTTTGCTTCTCTCGGGTTTTTTTTTTCTCTCCTATTTTTTTTTTCTGTCATATTTTTTTTTCTCCTATTTTTCTATTTTGATTTTCAAATAAAAAAAAACGTTGTATTTTTATTTGAAAAATAGGAAGTTCGAGATAGAATTCGGGTACTATAGGAGGGGCGATTACCATATATAACATAAGACTTCCCCCCCAATTCTGTTTAGTCGAGCTTCTCGATCTGTCATTATACCTCGAGAAGTAGAAAGAATAGCAATTCCCATTCCGCCCAAAACTTTAGGAATTCCTTGATAGTTGGCATAAATTCGTAAGCCGGGTCGGCTGATACGCTTTAAAAAGGTTCTAGTTCTATATATTCCTTTTCTAGTCTTTCTCTTTTGATGTCGCAAAGTTGAAACCAAGAAATATCTGTTACTTTCCTGATGTTTCCGAACACTTTCAATAAAACCCTCTCGTAGAAGTATTTTAACAATGTTTTCGGTAATATTTGTAGATACTACTCGAACTGTTCCTTTTTTATTCATGTCCGCGTTTCTTATAGAGGTTAGTAAATCAGCAATAGTGTCCTTGCCCATAAGACTCTAATTCTAGGTTCCTCCTAATTTTTCTATAATCAACATGTTTTCTTTTTTTTTTATTTTGGATTTTAAAGCATATACGTGAAACACAATCTACTAATTTTTTCTTTGATCTATATCTTGCCTACTAGTATTTATAATACTTCAGGAGCTAATGAAACTATTTTAGTAAAATTCAACTCTCTCAATTCCTCGGCGATCGCGCCAAAAACTCGAGTTCCTTTTGGATTTCCTTTTTGATCAATGATAACCGCTGCATTGTCATCATAGCGTATTATTATACCGTCTTCGCATTTGAACTCTTTACATGTACGTACAATTACAGCTCGAATTACTTCGGATCTTTCTAGAGGCATTTGGGGCACTGCGTCTTTGATTACAGCAACAATAACATCACCAATACGAGCATATCGCTGATTACTAGCAGCTCCTATGACTCGAATACACATCAATTTTCGAGCTCCACTGTTATCTGCTACATTTAAAAGGGTCTGAGGTTGAATCATATTATTTTGATTTCAATTTGTTATTTCAATGCAAAAGGATGAAAGAAATATTGTCTTACCAGAAAGAAAAACCTGGTTTTTTTATCTTCAATACTCCTTTTTTTGGGTTCTATATCTCTATCTCTAATCGAAGAAATTGACTTCGTATGGGCATTTTACTGGCAGCTATGGAGATAGCTGCTCTAGCTACAGTTTCGGATACTCCGCCCATTTCATAAAGTATTCGACCTGGTTTAACAACGGCTACCCAATATTCGGGGGATCCCTTTCCTGAGCCCATACGTGTTTCCGTGGGTCTTAGTGTAACCGGTTTGTCGGGAAATATACGTACCCATAGTTTTCCACCACGACGTGCATATCGTGTCATTGCTCTTCGTCCTGCTTCTATCTGTCTCGACGTGATCCAAGCGGGTTCAAGTGCTTGAAGAGCATATCTACCAAAACAAATACGATTGCCTCGGCAGGATTTTCCCTTCATTCTTCCTCTATGTTGTTTACGAAATCTGGTTCTTTTGGGGTTATAGTCGATGGTTCTTTCTTAGTTCCATCTCTACTGCAAAACTGGACATGAGAGTTTCTTCTCATCCAGCTCCTCGCGAATGAAATGAGAAAGCGTGCAAATTTCTCTAATTCCATAATATTCCAAAATATTATGGATAGATGCACATTAATAGATAATAGAAAAAGTTAGGGTTTTTTTAATATTGAATTTGTTAAAATAGATAAATATATAGTCAAGAAAGAAGATCTAGAATATATCTAGATGTGTGTGTCTATTTATCTATATTCTATATTTATGGATAATGTAATCTTTCTTAACAAAAAATCTCCTTATTTTTACTCTTATTGAATCGCGGTAAAGTATTCTAATTCAATAAAGATTTCGCGGGCGAATATTTACTCTTTCCTGTCTTATTTGTTAATTTATATTATAACCTTACCAAATAAGGCAATTTTTTTGGTTTGTTCCGCCATCCCACCCAATGAAGTATTAGGATTCTTTTCAATAAAATCCTATGCAGTCATAGGTTCTGTCGTTCCCACTACTTCTCCTTTAATGGTTAGGTCTGAATCCCACAATGGAGCTTCCAAAAAATTTCTTTCCGAGTCAATTTTCTCAGTTTTATTAACCCGGGCCGCTCTTTATTATTGTTTTAAATTTGTATTTCTTGTTTCAAGTTACGATTTCGAATTCTCTGTTATTTTTATTATATTGATGCTTTATCACATTGCCTTTTATGATGTAACTCATAGACCATACATATTGGAATCCTATATCTTTCTTATTCCTCTTCTTTCTTTCTATCATCCCTCCTTTTATCCACATCCCTTTAGTTTTGCTTCACAACCTAGAATCCATTTTCTTTTTTAGAGAAAAAATTGCAGTTGCTACAACTATATGATAGATCTACTCATTTATGATAGATGTATCATATAGTGACTGTTTCTTAGTTAGGATCTCGACAATACGAAGCAATAGGTTGGTTATTAGTTAATTTTCTATAATTACTAAGTTTTTTTCTTTTTCTATTTATAGTAGGGTTCAGTCAATTTTTTTGAATCTCCATTTTCGACTCTAAAGAAAAAACTAACGAGTCACACACTAAGCATAGCAATTATATTAAAAGATTTATCAATTTTCATTAAATCTTATAGAAAGAGGTAGAATTTCTTCTTCTTTTTCAGGGATTTCAGGAAAAATAAGGCTCTTGTCATTTTTTATTCTATCACTGAACAGAATGGGAAGACAAGGCTAGTTATTCTTCGTCTATGAATATCCAAATTTTTACACCTAATACTCCATAGATAGTTCGAATTGGATAGCAGCAATAATCAATTTTAGCGCGAATTGTTTGGAGGGGAAGTCTACCCTTTTTGATGCATTCGGCACGTGCAATTTCTTTCCCTGCGAGACGACCTGCAATTTTTACTTTTACTCCCCTTATATCTGCTTTTTGAGTTAATTCAATGGCTTTTTTCATTGCCTTTCGGAATGAAACTCTATTTTTTAATTGGAAAGCTATATATTCTGCAAGAATGCTAGGTTGTCTATAAGGTTCTTTAACTTTTTCAATAGCAATATTAAGTCTCTGGTTTACAGAATTAACTTCCTTTTGTAGATCTTTCTCTAATTCTTCGATTGCTCCTTTTTTCTTTAATAAATTGGGGAATCCAATATGGATTATTACGTGGATCGTATCGATTTCTTTTTGAATTTCTATATGTGTAATTACTTCGGAACTTGAGCCTGAGTCCATTTTTCTATTATGTGTAATTACTTCGGAACTTGAGTCTGATTCTATTTTTCTATTCGAGCCTTTTTTCCTATTCTTTTGTATATAGTTCTTGATACAATTCCGTATTTTTTTATCTTCCTGTAGACCTTCAGAATAATTTTTTGGTTGTGCGAACCAAAAGGAATGGTGATTTTGGGTTGTACCAAGTCTGAAACCGAGTGGATTTATTTTTTGTCCCATATTTTTCTATTCTATTTTTTTTTTACTGGGAATCGAAATCTTAGATGGATCTAAAGATTATTTAGATTTCTTTACTATATTTAGTACAATTGTTATATGACACATGGTTTTTTTTATGGGAGAACTACGTCCTCGAGCTCGAGGTCTGAATTTTTTCATAATAGTACTCCTACTGACTTCGGCTTTAGTGATGAATAAATTCGCTTTGTCGAAATCCCTATAATGAGTAGCATTTGCTGCTGCCGAATAAACCAACTTTAGGATGGGATAAGATGCTCGATAAGGCATGAGGTTCAGTATCATAACAGTTTCTTCGTAGTAACGCCAGCGAATCTCATCAAGAACTCTTTGTGCTTTGAAAACAGACATATGGATGCGTTTTTGTGCTTTGAAAACCCGTTCGAACTTAAGTAGACGATCGGTTGGAACTTTCCTTGCGAGTTTCCTTAGCCCATTCTTCTTCTTCTTTATTCTAGGGGTATACTTTACCAGTTTGAAACTTGTCATAAATAAGGTTATTCCCCGCCTACCTTTGTTTGTTTTTTTTTATTTTGAATCTTTCTATTCTGAATTCAGTTAACGACGAGATTTAGTATCTTTTCTTGCACTTTCATAACTCGTGAAATGCCGAGTAGGCACGAATTCCCCCAATTTGCGACCTACCATAGGATTTGTTATGTAAATAGGTATATGTTCCTTTCCATTATGAATCGCGATTGTATGGCCAACCATTGCGGGTAGAATGCTAGATGCCCGGGACCACGTTACTATTGTTTCTTTCTCCTCCTTCATATTGACCTTTTCGATTTTTGCCAATAAATGATGAGCTACAAAAGGATTCGTTTTTTTTCGTGTCACAGCTGATTACTCCTTTTTCCATTTTAAAGAGTGGCATTCTATGTCCAATATCTCGATCGAAGTATGGAGGTCAGAATAAATAGAATAATGATGAATGGAACAAAGAGAAAAATCCTTTAGCTGGATAAGGGGCGGATGTAGCCAAGTGGATCAAGGCAGTGGATTGTGAATCCACCATGCGCGGGTTCAATTCCCGTCGTTCGCCCATCGCATTATTGCAAATTCCAAAAATGCAATTTTCCATATTCCTAGTTACGTATTTACTTACGGCGACGAAGAATAAAACTATCACTATATTTTTTCCTTTTCCTAGTTCTTCTTCCAAGCGCAGGATAACCCCAAGGGGTTGTGGGTTTTTTTCTACCAATGGGGGCTTTCCCTTCACCGCCCCCATGGGGGTGGTCCACAGGGTTCATAACTACCCCTCTTACTACGGGGCGTTTACCTAGCCAACACTTAGATCCGGCTCTACCCAAACTTTTTTGGTTCACCCCAACATTACCCACTTGTCCGACTGTTGCTAAGCAATTTTGGGATACCAAACGGACCTCCCCAGATGGTAATCTTAAAGTGGCCGATTTACCCTCTTTTGCAATCAGTTTCGCTACAGCACCTGCTGCTCTAGCTAATTGCCCACCCCTTCCACGTGTGATTTCTATGTTATGTATGGCCGTGCCTAAGGGCATATCGGTTGAAGTAGATTCTTCTTTTCTCTCAAAAAACCCCTTCCCAAACTGTACAAGCTTCTTCCAAAGCATACAGCTTTCTAGATGTATATGACGATCTCTAGACAGATGGATCTTATATGAATCGTATGATGAAGTACCACATGAGTGGATATATAGGAAAGGAATCCAAATCTGCCGAATCGCTCATGTTATGATCTTCTACATCCTAGGTCTCCGCGTTCCGTCATCTGGCTTATGTTCTTCATGTAGCATTCAGATCGAATGACTCTATGAAATTACGTCGATACTTCCACATATTATGGGTAACGTAGGAGACATCCCTATTTTCCCCGGGGGGTCTTAATTACCACTGCTTAGCTTTCAATTCGCCTCTGACCATCAAATTAAATGTGAATAACCCGTCCTCCTCTCTTTGAAACAAGGGGCGCTTCCGGTTCTGTGCGTGCTTCAAACAATTTTGTCTTCTCCATATTACCATATCTCTAGAGTCAATAATTTTCTATGAGGAACTACTGAACTCAATCACTTGCTGCCGTTACTCAACAGTTTTCTGTTGAGGTCTATCCCGTAGAGGTAGTCAAATTGGATCAGTGATCGATTTCTAGGTTTCGTCGTAAACCTAATTGGTTACTTCCAATTACGTAAATCAATAGTTCAAACCGCACTCAAAGGTAGGGCATTTCCCATTGATATAGGAACTTTTGTACCAGAAACAATAGTATCTCCAATTATAGCCCCTCTGGGATGTAAAATATATCTCTTCTCACCATCCCCATAGTGTATGAGACAAATGTATGCATTTCGATTAGGGTCGTATTCTATGGTTACGATTCTACCAGATATGTCTTTTTGATTCCGTCGAAAATCGATTTTACGGTATAGGCGCTTATGACCTCCCCCTCTATGCCTTGCGGTAATGATTCCTCTGGAATTACGACCTTTACCACAACGGTGCCGTCCATGGATCAAATTATTTCGTGGATTGGATTTCACTTGCCTGTCTACGGTTCCCTTGCGTGTGCTCGGGATAGGTGTTTTGTATAAATGTTTCGCCGTATTATTAAGTATTCTCCTTTAGTTTTTTTCTCTATCTAGAAGTGGAATAGAATAACCCGGTTGAAGGGTAATGATCATACGTCTGTAATGCATTGTATGTCCCAGAATAGGTCCCATTCTTCTACCCTTTCTGGGTAGTCGATGGCTATTCACAGCTACTACCTTAACACCAAAGAAGAGTTCGACCCAATGCTTTATTTCTGTCTTAGTGAATCCCGATTCGACATTAAAAGTATATTGATTCTTTCCCAATAAACGAAGACTTTTTTCTGTAAATACTGCGTATTTGATTCCATCCATAAATCGACTTTCCCTCCTATGCTCTGAGTTCCAGTATCGATAAGAATTCGAGTTCTTATTGTTCTTATGTTATGGTATGAATATACCATACCAATTCGTTATGTATGGATGATGGATGAGATTCCATGGATAGAGAGCCAGTTCCAATAGACTTATGGAACGTTCCCGTTCGCGTGCATCCAGCAGGAATTGAACCCGCAAATTTACCAATTATGAGTTGGGCGCTTTAACCATTCAGCCATGGATGCTTAACAGGGATCATCGTACATCGTAAATAACCAATTTTCATATAGAAAGACATATCATAGAAAAATGAAATCGAAAATATTCGGAGATGGCAAATATTCGGAGATGACTATGAAAACACCTCTCTGGATCCTCGAATTGAAAGAGAGATTGAGAGGGATCAAGAATCCTAATTCTCGCTATTTGGAATGGATCCAATTCTATTGAGTCTGACTCATAGTGATCATTTCTCTTTAGCAAAGAATGACCTTGGTTATCAAAGGATTGAACAACCGGGATCCATTTACTTATGATACCTAGTTGACATTGATAACAAGGATCTAATGAATTATGAGTTTAATAGATCCTCTTTAGCAGAAAGACGTATATTCCTTGCTCATTATCAGACAATCACTTATTCCCAAACCTCGTGTGGGGCTAATCGTTTTCATTTACCATCTCATGGAAAACCCTTTTCGTTCCGCTTAGCCCTATCGGGTATTTTAGTGATAGGTTCTATAGGAACTGGACGATCCTATTTGGTCAAATACCTAACGAAAAATTCCTATTTTCCTTTCATTAAGGTACGAGGGCTTCTTATTCCACAAGAACGAAAGCACCTTTTCATTCTTTCATATACTAGGGGTTTTTACTTGGAAAAGACAATGTTCCATACTAAAGGATTCGGGTCCATAACCACGAGTTCCAGTGCACTAGATCTTGTAGCACTTAGCAACGAGGCCCTATCCATTAGTATTCCACATAAGAAATCCATTATAGAAACTAATACAATTAGATTAGCTCTTCATAGACAAACTTGGGGTTTGCGAGCCAAGGTAAGACCGGCTCGGGATCATGGGACCCTTTTCTATCAGATAGGAGGGGCTCTTGTACAAAATAGACTTCTAAGTAATAACCCCATAGAATCTATCTATATAAAGAGGCAATCGTGTCAGGAAGCGGGTTTTTCTTTGGCCAAAGGGTACTTCGAACTTGGAACGAGCATGAAGAGATTAACGAGACTTCTTTCTCTTTTGAGTTTTTCTGGCGGACCGGTCGCGCAAGATCTTTGGTCTTCCCCCGGAACCGATGAAAAAAAGTGGGTCGCTTCTTATGGACTCGCTCAGAATGATTCTTCTCTATCTATAGTTCATGGCCTATTAGAAGTAGAAGGTGCTCTGGTGCAATCCTTACCGACAGAAAAAGATTGCAGTCAGGTTGATAATAATTGAGTGCCATTACTTCGTCGGTCCGAACCAAGGAATCCGTTAGAAATGTTTTGAAATGGATATTGTTCTCTCTTTGATCAGGGATTGCTATATGAAAAGAAGTGGAGTTTGAAAAAGGGAACGGAATGGTCAAACCGGAACTGCTAGAGGAACGAATTTTCAATAGCATAACTTGGGCTCCTAGAATATGGCGCCCTTGGGACAATCTATTTGATTGCAGGGTTTTGTTCCGAAGCAAAGATATCCGCGGAGGCCGGTTCGTTCGTCCTATTCTGATATTCAGGACCAAGAGGTACTGGATTCTCTTTCGGATAGGCCCTGAAAGGAGAAGAAAGGCTGAAATGCCAACGGATCTCTGTCTATTCTCTAATTCACCCGATCCGATAGTACCCGTTTTTGGAACGTCCAGTGCCAAAGTCACTGAATGGGTAAGTCACCAATCCAATCCCTTTGACAAATCGGGTGTCATATTAGATATCATATTCTATATATATAGAAATATCATAGAATAGACATATAGAATTTTTGGTCGGGAAATTCGAATGAATCATTGAGTGAAAAAGGAGCAAAGAATGACAAAAGACGAGACTCTACTAGTCTTCACTCTTGTGGTTTCCTCGGTTTCTGTTTTCTTATTCGGGATCTTGCTTTTCATGGTTCTCATCTCTGCAACTCGCGATTTTCGCGAGAGAACCAAATCCAAGTTGGTGAAGATCATGATTTGGGCTGGCATAGTAGTTATT